ACAAAATTTCGAGTTAGCCAATGATCCAATCAAAGTAATTATTGGGACTATAGTATCAAACTTTTTTATAGCAATATCTATAATAAATGAATTTTCTAACATTTGACTCCTAACCACAGAAGGCTTTAGTCGTACACTTGAAAGATGGCCCAAAAAATCGAGGGAATGGTTGTATAATTGGTTTATATGAATCCTATCTGGTTGAGACCACAAGTCGAAATTATATTGCCAGAGATTTATAAGGTAATACTTCCATTTATTCATCAGAAGAGGAGTTCCCTTTAAAGCCAGAATAGCTTTTCCTTGATATCTGACATAATGTATGAAAAGGTCCTTGAAAACCCAGAGGATGGTGTGAAAATCATTACGAAAAACTACCAAAAAATGTTCTATTTTTCCAAAAAAATGTGTTCTCTCAAGAAAGGCGCTAGAAGATGTTGATCGTAAATGAGCAGATTGTTTACGGAGAAAGGGGAATATCGATTCGCATTCATATACATGAAAATTATATAGGAACAAGAATAATCTTCGATTCTCGTTTGAAAAAACCGAAATATATTTCGGTTTTTGAGTAATAAGATTATTCCAATTCTGAAACTCGTAAAGAAAGAATCGCAATAAATGCAAAGCGGGGATATCTTGTATCCAACAGCGAAGGGGTTGAATCAAAAGTTCCAGATGGATGGGGTGGGGTATTAGTATATCCAATACATGATTTAAATGCGATAATTTATCCTCTAAAAAGGGAAATGCTGAATGAATTGATCGTAAATTTTTAGATTTTGCTATTTCTTTTTTCCCTTCTAGGGAAGATATTAATTGCAGTGAAAATGGAATTTCCACAATGATTGCACAGCCCTCTGATATCATTTGAGAATAAAAATGATTCTTATGATCCACAAATTTATGTTGTTGAGAATCATTATCAAAAATAACCAAAGGCTTCTGTTGATACATTCGAGTAATTAAACGTTTCACAATCAGTGAACTGAATTTATTGTCATAACCTAAATTATCGATAGAATCATAAAGAATCGATCCATTTAAACCATAATCATGAGCAAGTGCATAAATATACTCCTGAAATAGAAGTGGATATAGGAAGTCTTGTTGTCGAGATCTATCTATTGCTAAATATCCTTGTAACTCTTCCATTTTAAAATAGATTTTAACCAAGGGCAGGGGATTTCTTGGGCTATCATATAAAATGATACATAGTGCGATACAGTCAAAACAAGGTATATAGTAAAAAAAAAAAAAAATAAAAACCCTGGAGACATATAAGCTAATCAACGGATTCTCCCTTTTTCCATCCAATTGCTTTGTGTTTGTTATTAGGATATGGAAATTGTTAGAAACCCTTTATTTTTGCAACCCGATCGCTCTTTTGACTTTAGAATCAATTCTGTTTATCAATATACCGTTTCCTCTACACATTCGCCTCCACTCTAGAAGAGGGATATAGTTAATAATTAGGATTCATAAAAAAAATAGAGAATCCACTTAGTATGGTTATGGGAGAACCTTTTTCCGCATCAGGTACTAATACATTTTTAACGTCTAATTAGACCGGGAAATCATTCGAATTTAAGAACAGAAGCTCGTTGCTTTTTGTTTCCCTATAATTGGAGCCCTATGGCTCTATCCATTTATTTACTCGACCCACTAGTAATTTCTATTTTTGTACCGATCTAATAATTAAAAAAATTTTTGTACTGATCCGGTAAGGAGGAAGTACTCTTAGAGTTCTTCATTGATACGACATGCTGTTTTTTCCATTCGTTCCCTTTCAGGATCAGTCGTGGTCTTACAAACTCTACCAACGGTATGGACGAATTCGTTCCTTCATCCAAATGTGTAAAAGATTCTAGCCGCACTTAAAAGCCGAGTACTCTACCGTTGAGTTAGCAACCCGAATTAATGTAATTTTGGTGTGTAGATACGATCGGAATCAAAATAACGAGATTGGATTGCGCGACCCCATCAAAACATTAAACTAGAAACACAAGAAAAATTTTAGATTTATATAAGTAAAAGAAAAAATAAAACTTTTTTTGGGGGGTCGGAGATAAATAGATCTATTTATCCACGATGGAATTATATTTATTCCATACACTATTGTCAATATGAACGTCAAGAAAAAAAAAAAGACTTGTGTTGGATTGGCACTACATAGATAATAAAAAGTTTGGGTGAATAGTGGATAAAAGAAATAACTAAGGATAAGAAGAAAATCGCGAGTTTATTCAATATCCGTCAAGGTACAATAAGCAGGCTAGACTTTTTTTCTTTTTTTGTGGAGTTTCAACCACCGGATTGAGGAGAATCCTATAATTTTATGGATCCTCTTAGTTCATCTACTCACTCGATCTTTTTTCTATCCCTCCCATATCACATAGAAAATATTTTTGTCGTTAATTATTTTTTTTTTTTTTTTAATACTTTTATTTCGTTTAATTTTTAATTAAATTAACGCGAGGTTACTTAAAAATCTCTGCCTTCTTTGAAATATCATGAACGGTTCCTGTAGGTTGAGCGCCTTTTTCAAGGAAATATAGAATAGCGGGAACGTTTAAATAAGTTTGACTCTTTATCGGATCGTAAAAACCCACTTTCCGAAGATCCCTTCCTTCTCTTCGAGATCGAACATCAATTGCAACGATTCGATAGATAGCTCATTGGGATAGATGTAGATGAACAATGCCCCCCTTAGAAACGTATAGGAGGTTTTATCCTCGTACGGCTCTATAAAGAATGAATTTCTATAGATTTAGAATTTATGTCTCTTTCTATTATAGAGTGATAGAATAGAGTGACAAATAGATCTCTAAAATCCTCAAATCAAATAAATTAGACTATGATTTGATTCGTTTATTCTTCTTCCTTCCCGCTTTTCCCAAAAAATCATTCGTACTTATAACTCAAGTTGGATAATTCTCAAAGAGTTAAAAGGAAACTCCTTAGAGCCTTGGCATTTCGTTTATTGAGCTGTCTCTAAACCTCTTTTTGTCTCGTTTCTAATCAAATTTTTTGATTCTTTAATTTGATTTGGCTCCAATTGAATTGTTGAGACAATTGAAAGGGCGTTTTCTTGTTACGAGATCCTTTATCTTTGTTTTGAATCATTGGGTTTAGACATTACTTCGGTGATCCTTAATCGTTTCAAAAAGGCAGCAACATACCTTTTTTTTTATTTCTTTCTATCGAAGAATCATACGAACGATTGATTCCCATGTGATACACTTTTGATCAAAATAGTTTTTCTCAATTCCAATAAAAATTTTTAATCCAAAAGTCACTTTTATAGGAATTGGATCCTTTCAATTTCTATATCAAAGATATACTTACGAAGTTGAAACAACTTATTGATTGACACTAACCCTAGATCCTTGCCTCTGAGAAATGAATCAATCATTTCTTCTCGAGCTCCACTGTGTACTATTTACTTACAACAGAACTAAAACTAAATAGGAGTTATAGTAGAACAGAACAAATTATGTCGAGTAAAGAGCACCTTATATAAAAATGATGGATACAAAAATCCACAACCGATCATGTCCTTCAAGTCGCACGTTGCTTTCTACCACATCGTTTTAAACGAAGTTTTACCATAACATTCCTCTCAATTGGAACCGGTATGGAATTGATTCAATATGGAATCATGAATAGTCATTGGCCCAATCGGAACATAGTAATGTAATCCATATTTTATTCTATAAGGTACGGGTGGATATTTATCTGGAGAAGTCTCAGGATTCTATTTTGTTAACCCCCTATTTTCTGAATGAAACATTTTAGAATTCGGGATCAAGAGGGAATTCACCCTATTTTTAAATAAGAAATATATAAAGTAACATAAGGAAGTTGGGGAATATAGAGGTTTTTCTTTCACATTTCGATTAAGAATGCAGCAAAGTGAAATAAAACAAATTAAATCTAAATAAATATAGGACGTAAGGTTTATCTAAGTAACTTCAATATGACTATGAGCCAGACATGCATACGCGGAAGAGCCCATTCTTTTTTTGAATTATATTATACATTCATCCCCGTTCCCATCTTACCTCAATCACAAATAGAAGATTTAGAAAATTATTAAGAACATTCTTTAACTATATTATGAGAAAACCAGGATGCTCTGGGACGGAAGGATTCGAACCTCCGAATGGCGGGACCAAAACCCGCTGCCTTACCACTTGGCTACGCCCCATTTTTATTTTTATGCAACGCTAATAAACACTAATATAGGTATTGGTCGTTCGTCAATTCCCACCCCACTATGAATGCAATCCATTAGATTATTGCTAGGATTTGACACGTGTAGTTGTAAAATTAAATTGAATTTGTTGATCATTATATAGAATTCAATTAAGATATTGTATGAAAGTATGGTTCCTTCTATTTTCGTGTGAGAATGTAAGGATTTTTGATTGGGTGCGTCAAAAAAAGCAGGATTTTTTTTTTTTTTCACTTTCTTAATTTTTCCCTTATATCGATAACTCAATCAAAATACAATTTATCCTCAAGAATGAAATGTTTTGTTATGCTTAATATCTTTAGTTTGATCAGTATCTGTCTTAATTCTGCCCTTCATTCGAGTAGTTTTTTCTTTGCTAAATTACCCGAGGCTTACGCTTTTTTCAATCCAATCATAGATTTTATGCCAGTCATACCTGTGCTCTTTTTTCTCTTAGCCCTTGTTTGGCAAGCTGCTGTAAGTTTTCGATGAGATCTTTAATTTGAATACTGTCCCATAAACATTCAGGATTTATTCACTAAAAAAAGAAATTCTAACAATTTATAAGATCAGATAAGTCTTATTTTAAGAACCCTCGATTCAAACATCGAAATTCTTCGATAGGCGCGATGAATCTGAATCATTTCATTTAATCATTTTGACCTTCCATTTCCAGTGAACAAGGACCTTAGTGGGTCCCCCACAATAACTAATTGTAATAATAAATTGGTGGGTATGAAAGATAATTTGGATATTGAAAGAA